TAAACTTGGATCAAATTAGAACTAGTAACTAATCCTAACATTGAAGTATTAAAAAAACCCATATAAGCAAAAAACCTCAGATATCCTTGATCATGAGACATATAATTGTCACTATAAATAAGAACCAAAATACCAACAGTTGTAATTAATATTGACATAATAGAAGTAAGTGGATCAATAAAGTAACCGAACTCAAAGGAAAATTCATTATTTATGGTCCAAGACCACACATTTTGATGAATACAACTTAGAACAATTTGTTGAATAGATAGATAGAGTGAAAAGATCATAACTATACTTAACAAAAAAATACTCAGAAAAGTCCACATACGGCGAAGGTTTTTTGTTGCTGTCGGAAAAAGTAGAAGTCCAACTCCTAATAAAATAGGTACTGGGAGTGGAATGAAAGGGATGATCCATGAATATTGATATGTATGTTCCATAAAATAAAAAATCCTTTTTATTTTATTCTTAAATTTTTTATTTCTTATTCACTGGTTTGTATATATATATTTTTTTCAAAGGGGACAATAAAAAAGCACGAGATTTTAAACCTAAATATAAATTTTTTCGAATTAGTATAATCCTTCAGAAATCTTTGAAAAGAAATACATATTAAAATCAAAAAATTAGATGTGATTTTATGCAGATACAGAAAAAGTGAATTAAAATTCCGTATTATAATAATTTATATACATATATTAAGAATAGAACAAAGATTTACACAACAAAAAAATACTTAAACTTAATATTAATTATATACTAAAAAACTTTACCTAAAACAAAGTTATTTGAGTTTGATTATTTAGAATTATTAAGGAATGAATTTTAATTATGGAATTTAGTTATTGTCTTCCAGTACACTAAGTGAGCTTTTTTTATTTGTAAGAAAGATTATTATAATCGATATTTTTTTTACATATGATGTGAAGGAAGAAATCTCATAATTTTTTGATAATCTAATCGAGCAGTATAGATTAATTAAATGAGCACTCTCGTACGGATTTCAAACGTTAAATAAAAAAAATTGAATTAACAAAAAAAGTCAAAAACAGTTGGGTTTTAAACTTTTGAATGTCTTTTTTGTTTTGAAAATAATATATAATAAAATTTGAAAGAAAAAAAATAACTCTATATGGAGTACGAAAGAATAGAATAATAAATGTCTTTGACATCCAATTATACCACTGAAAAAGTTTTTTTCATTTTTGAATGGCAGTTCCAAAAAAACGTACTTCTATCTCGAAAAAGCGTATTCGTAAAAAAATTTGGAAAAGGAAGGGATATTGGACATCCTTGAAAGCTTTTTCGTTAGGGAAATCACTTTCTACAGGTAATTCAAAAAGTTTTTTTGTACAACAAAATAAATAAAAAACACTATAATAACTAGAATTAGCCTAACTTAAAAACAAATTTTTTAGAATACATATAAAAAAATGTGAACCAAAAGAGGAAAAAAAAAGACAATATATAGATAAAAAAGAAAGGTTCACATTTTTTTAGTTCAAAAAAACGGGCAGATTCTTATTTTCACCATCACTACCTTGATGCAATAATAAATAAAGATCTTTTATTTATTCATTAAGAGTAAATAAAAGATCTTTAAGCAAAATCAATAGGTTCTTTAAATTAATTAATTTAAGTGAAAAAAATTGAACTTTATACCTTTACTTTAGGAATTATTATTTCTCTAAATTTTTATATTCTTTACTTGTAATTAAATTGATAAAAGCATCTGTCCACAACAGGTGAATATTAGATAATATTAATAAATAATAATATAATATATGATATGATTTTTAAGTGATCACAAAATCTTATCTTTGTACAATATAAAAAGATGCATCAAAATAAATATTTTTATAATTTCTCTTGAGCAATTAGGAAAATCTTATTTTATTTCAAATTTCTAAGAATTTTGGAGAAGTTTTAATTTTTAGAAAAAGCATTTTTTTTATTAATGAAACTGATAAATGCTTTTTATCCTTTTTTTAATCATATAAATGAAAAAAAAATGATAAAGAGCATTTAGAGTTTTGTTGTTGGGTTAAAGTCCCAATTACTTGAATTTAGTTAAATTTTTCATTGTATTCTAGAAAAAAAAAAAAAAAATCTAAAGGACAAAAAGTGAATTAAAATAATTTTAAATAACTTAGATAAAAAAAAGATAAAAAAATCTTAATTGAATTAAAACCCACACGACCTATTTAACAAGTTTTTATTCATTAAATCAATTGTAAATTCCGGTCAATTGGCTAAATTTGAATCTCGACGATTGAATAAAAACTTGTTAGTATTGTTTTGAACAAGTTGCCGCTATGGTGAAATTGGTAGACACGCTGCTCTTAGGAAGCAGTGCTAGAGCATCTCGGTTCGAGTCCGAGTAGCGGCATAAGATCTTATAAAAGAGATATTATAAGTTTTATAATCAAAATAATACCCGACTTTTTTTCTAAAATCGGGTAAAACCTAGTATTAATTTATTAATTTTTAACAAATTTTTTTATGATTTTTTCAATTTTAGAGCATATATTAACTCATATATCTTTTTCGGTCGTTTCAATTGTACTGACAATTTATTTTTTAACTTTATTAGTTAATTTAGATGAAATTATAGGATTTTTTGATTCATCAGATAAAGGAATCGTAATTACGTTTTTTGGTATAACAGGATTATTATTCACTCGTTGGATTTATTCAGGACATTTTCCATTAAGTAATTTATATGAATCATTAATTTTTCTTTCATGGGCTTTTTCAATTATTCATATGGTTTCCTATTTTAATAAAAAACAAAAAAATCACTTAAACGCAATAACTGCGCCAAGTGCTATTTTTATTCAGGGTTTTGCTACTTCAGGTCTTTTAAACAAAATGCCTCAGTCTGCAATATTAGTACCAGCTCTTCAGTCCCAGTGGTTAATGATGCACGTAAGTATGATGATATTAGGCTATGGCGCTCTGTTATGTGGATCATTAGTATCAATAGCTCTTCTAGTGATTACATTTCGCAAAGTCGGACCCACTTTTTGGAAAAAGAATATAAAAAAAAATTTTTTATTAAATGAATTATTTTCTTTTGATGTATTTTACTACATAAATGAAAGAAATTCTATTTTACTACAACAAAACATTAATTTTAGTTTTTCGAGAAATTATTATAGGTATCAATTGATTGAACAATTAGATTATTGGAGTTTTCGTATTATTAGTCTTGGATTTATCTTTTTAACCGTCGGCATTCTTTCAGGAGCTGTATGGGCTAATGAGACATGGGGTTCATATTGGAACTGGGATCCAAAAGAAACTTGGGCATTTATTACTTGGACCATATTCGCAATTTATTTACATATTAAAACTAATAAGAATGTTACGGGTATAAATTCTGCAATTGTGGCTTCGATAGGTTTTCTTTTAATTTGGATATGCTATTTTGGCGTCAATCTTTTAGGAATAGGTTTACATAGTTATGGTTCATTTACATCGAATTAAATATAAATAAAACAGTAAAAAAAAAAAAAAAAATAGCATCTATATCTAACTTCATATAAGTTAAGAAATATAATTTAGTTTTAGTAGTAAATCATCAAGAACCTTTTGAATCAAGTAGTACAATGATTCAAAAGGTTCTCACAATACAAAGACCAAAGACTTCTGATTACAATTCAATTTAATGTTTTTTTTAATCTCCTGAAAACTATCCATAAAAGTAATTAGATAAAATGGATTCGACCTTATCACTTGCTAATGAGAGCACAAAATCAGGATAAATCCCAATACCAATTATGGGTAGAAGAATGGAGATTGAAAGAAATAACTCTCGGGGTCCAGAATCAAAAAAAGAAAAGTTTTTGACATTAATTAACTTGTATCCATAGAACATTTGGCGTGACATAGATAATAAATATATAGGAGTTAATATCATTCCAATTGCCATTACAAAAATAATTAAAATTTTTGAAATTAAGAAATATTTTTGGCTGGTAATTATTCCAAAAAAAACGATTAATTCTGCAACAAAACCACTCATGCCTGGCAATGCAAGGGAAGCCATCGATAAGATAGTAAACAGTGTAAATATTTTTGGAATGGAGATAGCCATTCCACCCATTTCATCAAGATAAACAAGCCGAATTCTATCATAACTCGCTCCTGCCAAGAAAAAAAGTGCAGCACCAATAAATCCATGAGAGATTATTTGTAAAATAGCTCCATTAAGTCCAGGATCCGTTATAGAACTAATACCTATAATTATAAAACCCATATGAGATACAGAGGAATAGGCTATTCTCTTTTTTAAATTACGTTGACCGGGAGATGTTGAAGCTGCATAAATTATTTGGATTGTACCGACTACCATCAACCAAGGAGAAAACATAGAATGAGCGTGAGGTAATAATTCCATATTGATTCGAACCAACCCATATGCTCCCATTTTTAATAAGATTCCAGCGAGAAGCATACAGGTACTGTAATGTGCCTCGCCGTGGGTGTCAGGTAACCAAGTATGTAAAGGTATAATCGGTGATTTGACGGCAAAAGCAATAAGAAATCCAATATAAAATAGTATTTCGAGTGTGACAGGATAGGATTGATTAGCTAAGAGTTCTAAATTTAATGTTGGTTCGTTCGAACCATATAAACTTATACCTAAAACTCCTATTAATAAAAAAATGGAACTTCCTGCCGTGTATAAAATAAATTTTGTAGCTGAATACAGACGTTTCTTTCCACCCCACATGGATAAAAGTAGATAAACGGGAATTAATTCTAACTCCCACATGATGAAAAAAAGTAGAAGATCCCGAGAAGAAAATAATCCTATTTGACCGCTGTACATTGCTAACATCAGGAAATGGAATAATCGGGAATCCCGAGTAACTGGAAAAGCCGCTAAAGTGGCTAAAGTAGTAATAAATCCCGTCAATAAAATCGTTCCTATAGAAAGTCCATCTATTCCCATTCTCCAGTAAAAATCTAAAAAATTGATCCATTTATAATCTTCGGACAGTTGAATTAATGGATCGTCCATTTTAAAATTATAACAAAAAGCATAGGTCGTTAGAAGAAGTTCTAAAATACAAATGCATATAGTATACCATTTATTGACTTTATTTCCCCTATGTGGGAGAAATAACATTAACGAACCGGCAGATATTGGAAAAACAACAATTATTGTTAACCAAGGAAAATCATTCGTGGTAAAGACAAGATACACCAGGTCCAAAGAACGCGTACTCAAAAAAAATAAAATTTAACTTTTTTGAGTACGAGTACTTGTCAATAAAAAAAAATAAAATGTATTCCAAATTTATTCAAATGAGGTTTTCGGTAACGTATCAATAAGCTAGACCCATGCTTCTAGTTGTTTCATGCCATAAATAAACTCGAACGCTCAAAAAATCCGTTGGACAGGCGGATTCACATCTCTTACAACCAACACAGTCCTCGGTTCTTGGAGCGGAAGCTATTTGCTTAGCTTTACATCCATCCCAAGGTATCATTTCTAATACGTCTGTAGGGCATGCTCGGACACATTGAGTACATCCTATACAGGTATCATAAATTTTTACTGAATGTGACATAGGATCGATAGTTTTTTGAATGTCATAAATTTTCAATCTAGTAAACTTCTAACTGAATGATATATTAAAATACTAGATGAAGCAATGATTTCCTTTAATATAATTTTTGTAATGAATTTTGGCTCAATTGATAAAAAATGGGGCTAAAATACTTGGATTTCTGAGATTTTCACAAATATAATCTATTAGGTCAGAACCGATTATATATGCAAATTTCAATCTATAATTTTTTTTTATGCTACTTATTTAATAAGGTCGATTGGTTGATGCGAGTTGATTTTCTGTTACGATAAATTGACGAAACTATAGCTAATCCAATAGCGGCTTCAGCGGCTGCAATTGCTATAACAAAAATGCAGAAAATATCCCCCTTTAGTTGGGAATTATCAAAAAAATCAGAAAATGTTACGAAATTCATATTAACTGCATTGAGTATAAGTTCAAGACACATAAGAGCCCTAACCATATTTCGACTCGTGATCAATCCATAAAGACCAATCAAAAATAAATAGGCACTCAAAACAAGTACATGTTCGAGTATCATTCAGCAACTCCTTATCAATTTGGATTCATTTAAATATGAAAAATAATTCACCGGATTCAATCAACTAGAATATAACAAAAAAGTACGAATAAAAACTATATTAGGAAAAAAAAATTCAAATATATATATCAAATATAAAAATTAATATTTTAAATATGAAATAAGATTCAATCCAATTTAATTGAATGAACGGAAAAAATATCATAACATACACAAAGTTTTCTTTGGTCTTTATTAATTCTAACGTTTTTTATTGACGAGCCACAGAAATTGCACCTATTAACGCAACTAAAAGAATTATTGAAATGAGTTCAAATGGAAGAAAAAAATCTGTTGATAAATGAATTCCTATTTGTTGACTATTACTTATTAAATCTTGCTCTAGAATCTGGTTTAATCTTGTAGTCCAAATAACCCCGTACCATGACGTATCGAGAATAGTAGACATTAATGAAAAAAGAATAGTTGTACAAACCACCGAAGTAATCCCATTCCCAACGGTCCACAAATTCAAATCTGTGGAATATTCTGAATCATTCATGAACATCACAGCAAATATGATTAAAACATTTATGGCCCCCACGTAAATAAGGAGTTGTGCAGCAGCTACAAAATGAGAATTTGATAGAATATACAATAAAGATATACAAACAAGAACAAATCCTAAGGAAAAAGCTGAAAATATTGGGTTGGGAAGTAAGACCACTCCCAGACCTCCTACTAGAAGACCGGATCCCAGAAAAACTAAAAGAAAATCATGTATTGGTCCAGGCAAATCCATTATATTATTAAAATAAGAAAAAAATCGAAATCCTTTTCATGACCTTATTAATTTAACCAGGAAATTCGTTTTTAATATGTTTCTAATAGAGTGAAATTAGAATCTAATGCATATGAATTGATGTAGATACAATTATTAGACAGTTTCTCTTTTTTTATTCTAAAGTGTATTTTCAACCTATCTATTTCAGGAAAGTAATTACGAATATATTATATTATATTAAAAGAATGAGCCTTAATACTTAATATCATTATATAAATACAAATTGTTAATTAAATTCTTTATATAATTCAAAAATTTTGAATTCTTTTTTTAATCAAATTAATGGGTTTACCCATTTATTGGTTGAGGTGAATTCAAAATTGTTCGAATAGTGTAATCGTCAATTACTGACATTGGTAAACGACCCAAAGCTATTTGATTATAATTCAATTCGTGACGATCATAAGTTGAAAATTCATATTCTTCAGTCATTGACAAACAATTTGTTGGACAATACTCAACACAATTACCACAAAATATACAAATTCCAAAATCAATACTGTAATTAAGCAATCGTTTTTTTCGAATATTAGTTTCCAATTTCCAATCAACAACAGGCAGATCTATAGGACATACTCGAACACATACTTCACAAGCAATGCATTTATCAAATTCAAAATGGATTCGACCACGGAAACGTTCCGATGTTATTAATTTTTCATAGGGATATTGAATAGTTACAGGTAAACGATTTGTGTGGGATAAGGTAATCATGAAACCTTGACCAATATACCTTGCAGCTCGTAGGGTTTGTTGACCATAATTCATGAACCCGGTTATCATAGGAAGCATATTGTAATTATCTATGAATAATTTTATCTTTGTTTCTTTCTCTTGTTTAAAACAAATAATGAATATGTTGGATTCATTTTAAATTTAGAGTGAAAAGAGTTGGAAAGAAGTTGTTAATAATAGATTACCAAGGGAAATAGGTAAAAGAAATTTCCATCCAAGATTTAATAGTTGATCCATTCTTAGCCTAGGTAAAGTCCATCTTGTTGCGATAGAAATGAACAAGAACAAATAAGTTTTAGCTAATGTAATAAAGATACCAATTGTTGTTCCAAAAATTTGATCCCTTTGAAATAGCTCCAGAATAGATATATACGGAATAGAAATATTCCAACCACCTAAGTATAGAACTGTTACAAATAATGAGGAAATTAATAGATTTAGATAAGAAGCAACGTAAAATAAACCAAATTTGATACCTGAATATTCAGTTTGATAACCTGCTATTAATTCTTCTTCCGCTTCTGGTAAATCAAACGGTAACCTCTCGCATTCTGCTAGGGAAGAAATTAGAAAAATGATAAAACCTATAGGTTGACGCCACAAATTCCATCCCCAAAAACCATATTTTGATTGTGCCTCAACTATATCAACTGTACTTAAACTGTTAGATAATCCTAGTCGGTGATAACATTACTATTTTCACCGCTATTACAAAACCGTACATGAGGTCTTCGCCTCATACGGCTCCTCGGGGGCCATAAATAAATCTAAGGACCAGAATTAGTATTATTTAGATAGATATGATGTGTTCTAAAATAGATTAAATATAAATATATCTGGGATCCCGAATTATACCAATGGAATTCTGTCTGCTCAAATTATAAGAATAAAAAAAGCGCTTCGGAATTCATCTCATCCTTTACAAATTTGAATTTCTATTTGTTGAGTAATAACTTAATCCTTTAATAAGATACTCCTTGTAAAAATAAAAATAGGTATTTCAGCCCATAGTGGTTTTTAATTACGAAAAAGAATTAGATATCCTATTAGTTTATTATTCATGACAGAAATTCTATTTTATTTTCGAAATATAGGAAAAAAATATCCTAGTTTCGTTCCTAATTCTTCTTTCTTTTTTAGAAAAAAGTTGGTGGACTTATAAAAAATAAAGGATTATTTCGTTTCTGATAGTCATTACATTTATAAGTGGATAGGAGCATACTCTGAATCGGAATCTTGGGGAGTACTGTCTGATCATTTCTACTAATTTTAAGCCCCAATTAACCTTCTTTTTTTTTTTTTCTTATGTTATGCATAAATATCCTTTTCAATTTGGTTAATCTCTATTACAAATTCTTTGTGTATTTTGGTGTTTCTAACCATCCACTCACTTTTACCTAATTGCCGCTCACTTTGTAATACATGTATGTTAATCTATATAACTGATAGTGAAAACGTTATACGGTTAAATATTTTTAACCCGCTTCAAGCCAGGATGACTAATCAACCAACCTTGGGGTAAAGTGCTTTTTACGCTTATGTTTATTTTCGTTTAACCTTTGTACATAGGAAATGAGACTCAATTTTTCTTTTTACTGCTAATTTCTGAGCAGTTTTTTTCACTCATATATAACTATCAAATTACTTTTTCTTTTATTAAGATTAACCCGAAAGATAACTATATTTATATATTCCGCCTTTTAACTTATTCGTCTAGAAGAAACGGAATAGGAAAAATAAACGTTTATGTTTCAACGAATCGCACGTAGAGATATTGATAAAACACATAGAGTTAATGGTATTTCATAACTAATCGATTGGGCAGCAGCTCGCAGACCACCTAAAAAAGAATATTTATTATTTGATCCATATCCTGACATAAGAAGTCCAATAGGAGCAATACTTGAGATGGCAATCCATAAAAAAATACCGATATTGAGATCCGCTAAAACAAGGTGATTACTAAAGGGAATTACTGAATAACTTAGTAAAATGGAGATAACTGCTATAGATGGTCCAATACTAAATAAAGGAGTATTTCCTCTAGATGGACGAAGATTTTCTTTGAAAAGTAGTTTTGTCCCGTCGGCTAGAGCTTGAAGAATTCCCAACGGGCCGGCGTATTCAGGTCCAATACGTTGTTGTATCCCTGCAGATATTTCTCTTTCTAACCACACAATTACTAGTACACCTGTTATGATTCCCAATACAAGAGAAAATATAGGGACAAATATCCATATGAGCCCATAGACCTCTTTTAAAGATTCCAATCTAACAAAAGAATTTATAGTTTGGACTGCTGTTGCATAAATTATCATTTTAACGATCAACTTCTCCCATAATTATATCTATGCTACCGAGTATCGTCATAATATCAGCCAATTTCATTCTTTTAACTAGTTCAGGAAGAATTTGCAAATTAATAAAACCCGGCGGTCGGATTTTCCATCTCCAAGGAAAACCACTTTGATCTCCTATGAGAAAAATTCCTAATTCCCCTTTTGGAGCTTCAACTCTTACATAAAGTTCTTGTTTCGATAATTCAAAAGTAGGAGAAGGTTTTTTACTAATGAATCGATATTCAAAATCATTCCATTCTGGATTCCTTTTTCTATCAAAGCCTCTGCTTTCTAAATTCTCATAGGGACCCCCCGGAAGTCCTTCCAGAGCCTGTTGAATAATTTTTATGGATTCTGTCATTTCGCTAAGTCGTACTAAATACCGAGCTAATGAATCTCCTTGTTTTTGCCACTGAATTTCCCATTCAAATTCATCGTAAGACTCATAACGATCAACTTTACGAAGATCCCATGGTATTCCGGATGCGCGTAGCATTGGTCCGGATAAACCCCAATTTATTGCTTCTTCCCCACCAATAATCCCAACTCCTTCAACCCGTTCTAAAAAAATAGGATTTCGTGTAATCAGTTTTTGATATTCAACAACTTCTGTTAAAAAATAATCACAAAAATCCAAGCATTTATCTATCCAACCATAAGGTAAATCAGCCGCTATTCCTCCAATACGAAAAAAATTATGCATCATTCTCATACCGGTGGCAGCTTCGAATAGATCATATACAAATTCTCGTTCTCTGAAAATATAGAAAAAAGGAGTCTGTGCACCAATATCTGCCATAAAAGGACCGAGCCATAACAGATGAGAAGCTATACGACTCAATTCTAGCATAATTACTCTGATATAGCTGGCCCTTTTAGGAACTTGAATATTTCCCAATTGTTCTGGTCCATTTACTGTTATTGCTTCTGTAAACATAGTAGCTAAATAATCCCATCGCGTTACATAAGGTAAATATTGTATAATTGCTCGGTTTTCTGCAATTTTTTCCATTCCTCTGTGTAAATAACCCAATATGGGTTCACAGTCAACAACATCCTCACCATCTAGAGTAACAATTAAGCGAAGAACCCCATGCATGGATGGGTGATGAGGTCCCATATTGACTATCATAAGATCTTTTCCTGTAACTGGTCTCTTCATAAGTTTTTCCTTGATTCGTTCTGGCATGAATTAGATTGCTGAAAAAGAAGTTTATCAAAAAATTAAAGATCTAAAAAATGCACTAATTCACAATTTTTGAATTTAACGAGTTTTTAATTCCCGAATATTCAACTGATTAATTAATTCTTTATAACGTACTCTATTTTTTTTTGACAAATAAGCCAGCAGTCGTTGACGTTTTCCCAGAATTTTTCGTAGACCCCTCTGAGATAAATAATCTTTTCTGTGCAATTCCAAATGTGAAGTAAGTCTTCGTATCTTATTAGTAAAACTGAATACTTGAAATTCAACAGATCCCCTGCTTTCCTCTTTTTGTTCTTGAAATGAAATGAATGCATTTTTTATCATAAAAAGAAATCCTTCCCTTTTTAATATGAATTGAAAGATATGAATTTTACTGATCAGTAATAATAATGGTAGTTTTTTTGTACAAGGATCTTAATTTAATTATCAACTTCTTAATTCTTCATTTTATAAAAAAAATCTACATTTAGATCTAAAAAAGGAGGATTCTGTTAATTTATTTATGGATCCGCTCGGATTGGTATCTATGTCATTGATTAAATTAATATCATGTATAAAGATTGAATTTAAAACAATCCCTCATAGTTCATACAGTTGTTTTCATATAACGTAACTTAATATATTATATATAGTAAAAAGGATCGATCATTAATGAAGTGGAAATCGCGTATACATGTGTATTCTTATCATACTGAAATTATTTCCGTTAGTAGTATTAAACCAATAGCGATTCATACAAGCTAAATCTTCTAATCTAAAATTGGGCCAAAGAAAGGATTTGAATTTAATTAGGTTATTTTTATCCTTAGCAAGATCTTTCTTTTTATCCAAAACTGTGGTCAAGTTTTGAATATTCTTATCAAATCTTGAATTTCTATCCCTCGCATTTTTTTTTTGTAAGTTGAAACAAATTAGAATTCGAAATTCTTTACGTCGTTTAGGGGATAGAATATTTTCAGGGACAAAGAAATCATAATTATTTTTTTTTCTATTTACAGTTTTGTTTTGATATTTTGTAATGGATTTTTCAATTTTTTTTTTATCAATATAGCTTTTTTTTTTGTATCTTTTACTTATTTTGTGTTTATTTTTATGAACCAACGAAATACCTATGGTTCTATATATAATAAGTTGTCCATCATTTTGTACAGACAAACGGACAGGTTCAATAATCAATATTCCTTTTTTCATTAATTTTGCAAAAGTAAAATTTTTCTCAATCATTAGAATGTCTAGGCTCATCTCTCCTCTTTCAATAGAAGATATCGCTATTTCGTTTGGATTTTTTAGTCTAACCAAGAGACAGTATACTTTTACATTATTGAGAATTTTTTGATTAAAAAAACAATTCCATCGCAATTGAAAACGCGAATATCTTGTGAGAAATAAATCAAGTTCCGCTTCTGTATTGCTTTTGTATTGTTTTTTATTTTTACGTTTTTTTATCGTCGATTCTGCATAATTTTCTTTAATATTTTTTTCTTGGTTTAATAGAGCTGATTCAGGATTTTTTTTTTTTTCTTTATCTGATTCAAGCTCTACTTGACTGGCCGATTCTTTTTCTTCTTTATTTAGATTAAAAAATCTAAGCGATTTTTTTTCATTTGATGGTATAAAACCTTTTTTCTTTCGAGTAATCTTTTTATTAACATTTATGTTTTCATTAAAATTTAAAAGAAGTAATTTGATTGGTATGACCCACGGCTTCATTTTATATGTACTAGAAAATAAGAAAAATTCTGGAAAGAAAAAAAATTCAAAATTTGTTATACGACGGTTTAGTATTTCTTCATTCATTCCCATCCAATCAAAAAAGAAACTTTTTTGATTGGCAAGACCCGTCTTAATTATTTTCTCAATTCTTTGATAATTCTGAACTTTAGTCTGAACTTTAGTATTAATATATTTTTTTTTACTCTTAGTATCAACCCAAGACTCAATATTTACTTTTTTTGTAAACCAAAAGTTTAGAATTCTCCAATCCAAATATTTTCTATGCCGAATTTCCCCTATACCTCGAATATTATATTTTTCTAGAAAACAAGAGACTAAACAATTATCTAGAGCAATGCCTTTAGACGTGTCAAAAGTTTTTTCTGTAGAATGAATGGATTTGTAGCAAAAAAGATTATATATAGAATTTTTTTTTAAATTATGTTTTGGATTTAATAACGAGTCGGCCTCAAAAACACTTTGTTTTTTGTAATTATCAAATTTCTTGTTTTCATATGAATCCTCTTTGGTTAAACTTGGATTTAGAACTAGAGAATCTTGGTTTATTTTCTTTTTCCATTTTTGGGTTACTAATCTAGCCCACGCAATTTGAGGTAAATTGTATTGATAATTACTTCGTAACCAGTTTTTCCATTGATTTACTTCGGAATTTAAAAAGGTTTTATCTTTCAAGTCATAATGAAAGATTCCTTGTTCTTGAAAAAACTCCTTTATTTTATTTTTAACAAAAAAGGATGTTATGCATATGTTATATTCAAGAACAGCCTTTAATTTAGAAAAGTTACTAACTTGAATTTGTGATAATTTGTAAAATACATATGCTTGTGATAAAGAGCATAGGTCATAACTAATTTTTTTTTTATTGGATATTAAATTTTTTATAGTCGAAATAAAATAAATGGTATTTTTTTTTTTATTAATTTTTTCTCTATTTTCTTCAGCCTTGTAAATATATTTATCAAGAATTGTTTTTGTTGATTCAAAAAAAAGTTGTGTAGTAATTCTTGGAATATTAATGATACCTAGAAAAAGGGCTATAGACAGTTGTTCAATGCAAAATTTAAAAAAAAAAATAGATTTACGAATTAATCGGGTATTTTGTCTTTTGAATGTCTGCCAAATTTTTTTTGATGGCTCCATTATTTTAGAATCATAACCCAGTTTATTAGAACTATTAGTTAGGTTTTGTTTTTCTTTTGAAATTTCTTCGATTTTATTTCTTATTGTCTTTATTCTATCAATCACATTTTGGATTTTGTTTTCGCTGAGTGAAGAATTTGTCCACTCCATGGATTTTTTTTGAACAGATAGTTCAGGAATCATCTGATTACTTATTATTGAATCTTTTTTCGTTTCATTTAATTCATATATTTCTCTCGGGCCAAATAATGGAATTAGATTTCGTTTTGAAAGGTCTTTTATTTTTCCTTTTATAAAAAGAAAGTTTTTGAGAATCCAGTTTTTAATTTCTTTTGTGACTTTTAGGAAAATTGTTGCTCTTTCTTTGAAAATCCTTAAAACCAGAAAAGACTTAGTTTTGAATTTGTTGATTCTTTTTTTTAATTCTTTAGAAATAGGTTCAAAAAAAGAAGGCTTTTTTTGGGCAGAACCAAACGGTAGTTCGGTTTCCATTCCCCAAACTGTTAAAAAACAAAAATCATTTTTTTCTCTTTTGTCTCTTGTTTTTTTGAATCGAGCCTTCTGAGATGATTGAAATTTAGATTTATGCCAAGGTTTAAGATAAAAAGGAAATAGGATTTTTATCTGAATACCATCCGTTAACCAGTTTTTTGGAAATTCTGTTTCGGATAGTTGAACCCCATTATAAGTGCATTTAACATGCATTTCACGTTTCCAATCCTTTAAATCCTCAGACCACTCGGGAAATTGAAATAATAACATACGGACGCTATTTTTAATTATTATCAATAAAGGTAATATAATATATTTTCTAAGAATAGATTGAGTTACTAAGAGAGAACCTCTTATTATTTGAGCAAATAGGAAGCTATCCCAAGTTTCTGCAATTTCTA